ATCATATTGTGCAACAATATATAGCGAGATATTTCCACATGCTATTACAGAATAATATACATTTGACCCTTGTTTTTGGGGTTTTTCAAGATGTCTATGTATATTAGGGGGGAGGGGGGGTTTTTACAAGAAAAAAGGTTTTTTTAAAAAGGTCTCCTTTTTTTTCGGAAGAAGGGGGAAGCTTATAAATAACTTATTTATGCCAGATAAAGTGAAGAATGTATTAGAATAGTGAAATGCATTGTACACGCAATATTATTAAGATTTCAGCTTTGTGTGGGGGTTAAGGATAGTGTTTTTTTTATTCATTTGCTTCATTAATCAATAAAATCGAAACTTGCCTACCATGACGTCATTTTCTAGCGACCTCTCAGAGTTGATCAACTTGACTATCATACCTCATGAATGACTAGTAATGGGTATTATTAAAGATATGTCGAGGGGGGCTCAGATTTACCTTAATGTCTATATTCAGCCCTCCTTGGGCATAGCGATGGCTTCATACCGAAATAAAAAAGCAGGGAGGACTGGAAATCTTGAGACGATCAAGGACGGTATGGAAATTAAGGGAACTAGGGTAAAATCATTCTTGACGCGATCAAGGATTAGAGAACCCGAGCAGTAATCAGATGCCAGGTTTGATCAATTATTGGGGATTACTCGAGTGCAGTGCCACAAACCGGACAATTTTTTCCATTAAATAGCGGGATACGGGTTTCTTACCAACCCGCATTCATCTTTTTTAACATCAGTAAATAGTGGAGTAAAGAATATCATGTTATGAAATTGTTGATTATAATAATATGGGGACTAATAATATAATGATATGATATAATGGTTTGTATATTAATGAGTATAGAGCTAAACATGTTATGATATAGTGGAATATAGATTAATGAGGATTAAGCATAGTATATGTTATATAGATGTGGAAAGGCTATACATGTGAGTTAAGCATATAGGGTAGTATGTGGTTTATTAAGGAATGTGGGCCATGTCATTAATATGTCAAACTGGCGTACATAAAAATCATGTTTTTTAACACGATTTTAATGCTTTAATAACTACCAGGGGGCAGTTTAGGCAGAATCTTGGCTTTGGGAGCCAAGGGCAGGAGTTTAACCCTCCTTCCCCTGATATGTTTGGGGGAGGGTTTACACCTCCAGTCTTCGACTTACAAGGCCGACGCTTTTAAGTTAAGCTACCAAAACTAGTTTAAGCTGAGGATTTTATTTTCGCATCAGCTAATAAATGGGGTGATAATAAGAAATAAAGAAAAGTAGGTGATGGAGGCAATTTGACCAATGAAGATAAATGGTTGTTCAACTGGTTGGCCTCCAATTCATGTTAAAATAATTGTGTTGGCTACAAGGGTTCAGAAGAGGAGTTGAGTGAGAGGTCGGAAGGAGTTAGTTCGTTGTTTTGAGGTATGTAAGAAGGGGGTAAGTATGAGAATGAAGATGGAGAATAGGAGGGCTAGGACTCCTCCTAGTTTGTTGGGGATGGAGCGGAGGATAGCGTAGGCGAATAGGAAGTACCATTCTGGTTTAATGTGGGGTGGAGTAACGAGTGGATTTGCTGGGATAAAGTTTTCAGCATCTCCTAGGAGGTTGGGGAGGAATAAAACTAAGAGGGCTAGGAAGAGTGTTATGATGAAGAAGCCGAGGATATCTTTGTATGTGAAGTAGGGGTGGAAGGGGATTTTGTCTATGTCGGAGTTTAGACCTAAAGGATTGTTAGAGCCTGTTTCGTGTAGAAAGAGGAAATGTAATATGGTGAGTGCGATGATTAGGAATGGCAGGAGGAAGTGGAAGGCAAAGAATCGGGTTAAGGTGGCATTATCGATTGAGAATCCGCCTCAGATTCATTGGACTAGAGTGTCCCCAATATAAGGGAATGCGGATAGAAGGTTAGTAATGACTGTGGCGCCTCAGAAGGATATTTGTCCTCAGGGTAGTACATAGCCTACAAAGGCTGTGGCTATTAGTAAGAATAATAGGATCACTCCAATATTTCATGTTTCTTTGAGTAAGTAGGAACCGTAGTATAGGCCTCGGGCGATGTGTAGGTAGATGCAAATGAAGAATAAGGAGGGCCCATTGGCGTGGATATTACGAATTAGTCAGCCGTAGTTAACATCGCGGCAAATGTGGATTACTGAGGAGAAGGCTAGGGAGATATCTGCGGTGTAATGTATAGCTAAGAATAATCCTGTGAGAATTTGGACGGCTAGGCAGAGTACTAGAAGTGAACCGAAATTCCATCAGGCTGAGATGTTTGATGGGGCAGGGAGGTCTACTAAGGCATGGTTAATGATTTTTAGTAGTGGGTGGGTTTTTCGAATGTTTTTGGTCATTAGATTCTTATAGTTGAATTAACAACGATAGTTTTTCAAGTTATTAGTTCTGGTTAAAGTCCAGGTAAGAGTAATGGTCTATTTCATGTTTGTGATAATGATTGGTTTAGTTTTAGGGTTAATAGCAGTAGCGTCTAATCCTTCTCCGTATTTTGCTGCATTGGGATTAGTTGTGGCTTCTGGTGTTGGGTGTGGTTTATTAGTGGGGTATGGAGGGTCTTTTATGTCTTTAGTTCTATTTTTAATTTATTTGGGAGGAATATTAGTAGTTTTTGTTTATACAGCAGCGCTTGCTGCCGAACCTTATCCCGAGTCGTGGGGAAGTTGATCTGTTTTGTTATATGTGAGTATTTATTTGACAGGTCTTATTTTTGTCGGAAGTTATTTTGTAACTGAATGGTGGGGGCTGGGTTGGGTAGGTGTTGAGGAGATTAATAGTTTGGGGGTGGTTCGTAGTGATTTTAGTGGGGTGGCTTTGCTTTATTCTAGTGGGGGGTGAATATTAGTGTTGGGAGGGTGGGTTTTACTTTTAACATTATTTGTGGTTTTAGAGTTAGTTCGTGGAGTATCTTGGGGGACTTTGCGTGTAGTTTAAGATAGGGTGATTAAGGTGGCTAGGGTTAATGTTAGGAAAAGGAGTGTAAGATAGGTTTTAATTAGACCTTGTTGGGGTTTAGTCGATAGTTTAATTATAGGTGTTTGTTGGATTAAGGTGTTTTTTGGGCCGATTTTCTCGTTTCAGGTTTGGTCAATAAGATGTGTTGAGATGTGTTGGGCTCAGGTTAGGTTTATTTTTGGTAAGGTGCGGTGGATGATTTGTGGGAAGTAACCTAGTATGTTTGAGAAATGATGAATATATAGGGTTGGGGTAATTTTGAGTTGGGTGGAGGTTAGGTTTGCTAATTCTAGTGCTAGAAGTAGGCCGATGGTTGTTACTAGGAGGGCGGATAGTTTAAGTAGGGGGGTTATAGTTATAATTTGGGTTTTTGTGGGTGGTAGATTAGAGGTAATGATTAGGCCGGCAATGATGCTTCCGTAGGCGAGTCGTTTAATTGGGTTAATTAGTAAGGGATGGTTTTCATTAATGGGGAGAAGTGTGTTAAATCGTGGGTGTTTTATTAAAGTGAAGAAGATGAGGCGGAGGCTGTAAATGGCTGTGAATGAGGTTGCGATTAGGGTTAGGAGTAGGGCTCAGGCGTTTAGATGGGAAGTGTTTATTGATTCAATGATGGCGTCTTTTGAAAAGAAGCCTGACAGGAAGGGTATACCTGTGAGAGCGAGGCTACCAACAGTTAAAGATGATGAAGTGAAGGGTAAAAGTTTGTGGAGGCCTCCCATTTTGCGAATGTCTTGTTCATCATTGAGGCTGTGGATAATTGAACCGGAGCAAAGGAAGAGTATGGCTTTGAAAAAGGCGTGAGTACAAATGTGGAGGAAGGCTAGTTGTGGTTGATTTAGGCCAATTGTGACTATTATTAGGCCTAGTTGGCTTGATGTTGAGAAGGCAATGATTTTTTTGATATCGTTTTGGGTGAGGGCGCATGTGGCTGTAAATAATGTTGTGAGGGCTCCTAAACATAGGCATGTTGTAAGAATAAGTTGGTTATTTTGTATAATTGGGTGAAGGCGGATTAGCAGGAAGATGCCGGCTACGACTATTGTGCTGGAGTGGAGTAGGGCGGAGACTGGTGTGGGGCCTTCTATGGCTGAGGGAAGTCATGGGTGGAGTCCGAATTGTGCGGATTTGCCAGTTGCGGCCAGGATTAGGCCGAAAAGTGGTAAGGTTAAGTCTATGTCTTTAGATAGGGTGAAGATTTGTTGAATTTCTCATGAATTGAGATTTATGGCTAGTCAGGCTATACTTAAGATAAGTCCAATATCTCCCACGCGGTTGTAGATTACAGCTTGAAGGGCGGCGGTGTTTGCGTCTGTTCGGCTGTATCATCAACCAATGAGAAGGAATGATATAATTCCTACTCCTTCCCATCCAATGAATAGTTGAAATAGATTGTTGGCAGTGACTAGGATGATTATTGAGATTAGGAAAAGTAGGAGATATTTAAAGAAGCGGTTAATATTGGGATCTGAGTGTATGTATCATAGGGCGAATTCGAGAATGGATCAGGTAACATATAGGGCTACAGGGGTGAAGATGATTGAGTATAGGTCAAATTTAAAACTTATGTTAATGTCAAATGGTCCAATGTTAATTCAGTTTCAGTTGGTTGTGATGGATTCTAGACCTTGGTCTAGGAAGATGAATAAAGGGATGAGACTGATAAAGAATGAGATTTTTACGGAGGATTTAGCGTATGAGGAGGCTCAATTTGGATTGAGTTCTTTGGGTGAGAGGGTTATAATGAGTGGGTGGATAAGTATAATGAAAATTAAGAGGAAGGATGAGTTGAAGATAATGTTCATAGCTAATGCTTGGACTTGCACCAAGAGTTTTTGGTTCCTAAGACCAATAGATTTCTATTATCTTTCAAGAGCTAAGTGAGCCATGGATTTGAACCATGAAAGTAAAGAATTAGCAGTTCTTTGTGTCCCAGACCTCTCTTGGTGCTTAAAAAGGTTTTAACTTTTATTTTTAGAACCACAATCTAATGTTTTTGTTAAACTATAAGTACAAAGTGTTCAGCCTCAAATAAGTTCTGGTTTAAGGATTAGTAGGGCTGTAGGGATGAGATGTAGGTTGAGGAGTAAGTGTTCTCGTGTATGTGTAGGGGTTATTGAAAGTAGGTGTTGTGAGGTAGGGCCGCGTTGTGTTATTAGGAATATGTATAAAGAATATGAGGCTGTAATTAGTACACCTGATCCTGTTAAGATTATAGTTCAGTTAGATCAGTTAAATAAGGAGGTGATGATTAAGAGTTCTCCCATGAGGTTAGGTGTTGGGGGTAAAGCAAGGTTGGCGAGGTTAGTGAGGAATCATCAAGTTGCTATTAGTGGGAGAATAATTTGGATGCCTCGGGCTAGTAGTATTGTTCGGCTATGGATTCGTTCGTAGTTAGTGTTAGCTAGGCAGAATAGGGATGATGAGATTAATCCATGGGCGATTATTAGTGTGGTGGCTCCTGCGAAACTTCATGGTGTTTGGATAAGAATTGCTCCAGCGACCAATCCTATATGACTTACTGATGAATAAGCAATTAGGGATTTTAGGTCAGTTTGTCGTAGACAAATAGAGCTGGTTATGATAATGCCTCAGATAGCTAAGATTATGAAAGGGTAAGCTATTTCTTTGGTGAGGGGGTCGAGTATAACAATAATTCGTATTATTCCGTAGCCTCCTAATTTAAGTAAGACTGCGGCTAAGATTATTGAGCCAGCGATTGGGGCTTCGACGTGAGCTTTAGGAAGTCAGAGGTGGACTCCATATAATGGTATTTTTACAAGGAAGGCAGTGAGACAAGCAATTCATCAGAATTTATCAGCTCATGAGGATAGATTAAGGGATTGTGGGTACTGTAAAATGGTTATAGATAGGGTGCCTAGATTATTTTGTATTAGTAAGAGGGCAATTAGTAATGGGAGGGAGCCGAATAAGGTGTAGAATAGAAAATAAGTGCCTGCATTAAGACGTTCTGTTTGATTGCCTCATCGGGTGATAACAATGAGGGTTGGGATAAGTGTAGCTTCAAATATAATATAGAATAAGATTAATTCTGTGGCGCTGAAAGCTAAAATTAGGAAAGTTTGAAGGGAGATTAGGAGGGTAATGTAGGTTCGTTGACGGGTAATTGGTTCTATGGAGATATGGTTTTGGCTGGCTAGGATCATTAATGGGAGTAGTCAGCATGTGAGGATTAATAGGGGAGCTGAAAGAGGGTCAATTCCTAAATATTGATTGGAAAAGTCTCATGCTACGTCTGTATTTCATTTGAAGTAGAGTAGACTTGTGAATGCGATTAGAAGGCTGTGGGAAGAGGTAGTGATTCATAGTCATTTTTTAGGGGTGATTCATGTTGTAGGGAATAGTATGATTGTTGGGATTAGAATTTTTAGCATTGGAGAAGATTTAGGTTTTGGAGGTGGTCAGAACCATGGGTTCGTGAAGTAGCTACTAGGATAGCTAGGCCTACGCTAGCTTCACAGGCTGAAAAAGTTAGGAGAATTATTGGGGTGATAGAACATGAAGTGGAGCTTAATGTTATTGATCAAATGGCGGTGGCAATAAACAGGGATAATATTATTCCTTCTAAGCAAAGTAGGGCGGATAATAAATGTGAGCGGTTAAATGCAAGGCCTATGAGGCCTAGGATAAATGCTGAGGAAAAGCTGAAAGATATAGGAGACATAAGATGTTTATGGATTTTCACCATAATCTACTAAGCCGAAATTAGTGGTCTTATTTGGACTAAACATCTATTCTGCTCATTCAAGTCCTCCTTGAAATCATTCATAAATAAGGCCTAAGGTTAATAAAGTTAGGATGATGGTTGCTCATAGAAGAGTGGTGAATGGTGTGGATAGTTGGTCTCCTCAAGGTAGGGGTAAGAGGAGGGCGATTTCCAGGTCGAAAAGTAGGAATAAAATGGCTACTAGGAAAGAACGTAATGAGAATGGGAGGCGTGCATTTCCTAGGGGGTCAAAGCCGCATTCATAGGGGGATAGTTTTTCATTATCAGGGTTGAGAGATGGTAATCAGAAAGCAATGATAGCGAGGATTAGGGAAATGAGGGCCGTAGTTGCGATAGAAGATATGATGAGGTTCATTACTTTTCCTTGGATTTTAACCAAGATTAAATAATTGGAAATCACTTGTACTAGTTTATACTAGAAAAGTAATTATGAGCCTCATCAATAGATGGATACATAAAGGAATAATCATACTACATCAACAAAATGTCAGTATCAAGCAGCAGCTCCAAAGCCAAAGTGATGTTCTGATGTGAAATGATATTGGATTTGTCGTAGGAGACAAATTGCTAGAAATGTTGAACCAATAATAACATGGAGGCCGTGGAAACCTGTGGCAACATAGAATGTTGTTCCGTAGATTCCATCGGCGATAGTGAATGGGGCTTCATAGTATTCTATAGCTTGAAGGGCTGTGAAGTAAAATCCTAGGGTAATGGTAAGGGTTAGGGCTTGGATAGCTTCTTTTCGATTTCCTTCTATTAAACTATGGTGGGCTCAGGTTACTGTGATTCCTGAGGCTAGAAGTACTGCGGTATTTAAGAGTGGGACTTCAAAGGGATCTAGTGGGTTAATCCCTGTTGGTGGTCAGCATCCTCCTAGTTCTGGGGTTGGGGCTAAGCTTGAGTGGTAAAAGGCTCAGAAAAAGCCAAGGAAAAAGAAAATTTCTGATACAATAAATAGAATTATTCCATAGCGAAGGCCTTTTTGGACAGGCGGTGTGTGGTGACCCTGAAATGTTCCTTCTCGAATAACATCTCGTCATCATTGGATTATAGTTAATAGTAGGAGGGTGAGTCCTAGGTAAAGGAGGGATAAGGAGTGGAAATGGAATCAGATGGCTAAGCCTGATGTTATAAGTAAGGCGGCGGTAGCTCCTGTTAATGGTCATGGGCTAGGATCAACTATGTGGTATGCATGTGTTTGGTGAGCCATTAAACGTTTTCTTGTAAATAAAGACTTAAAAGTAGGACGAATACATATGCTTGGATTATAGCTACGGCAATTTCTAAGATTGTTAATAGGAATAAAATTAGAGATGTCAGTAGAGCTACGGTTGGTATAATGGAGATTAAAACAAAGGCTGCGGTTGCAATTAATTGTATAAGGAGATGACCTGCTGTTAGGTTGGCTGTTAATCGTACACCTAATGCTAATGGTCGAATGAATAAACTAATAGTTTCGATAATAATTAAGATTGGTACTAGAGGGGTTGGAGTACCTTCTGGCAGAAGATGGCCTAGAGCAATGGTTGGTTGGTTGAATATGCCAATTAATACGGTTATTAATCATAAGGGGATGGCGAATGCCATGTTAAGGGATAATTGGGTTGTGGGTGTGAAGGTATAAGGAAGTAGTCCTAGGAGATTTATAGTAATTAAAAATAGTATCAGGGCTGTTAATAAGGTAGCTCATTTATGGCCTCCTAAATTAATGGGTTGTATAAGTTGGTAGGTAAATCGATTAATAAATCAAGCTTGGAGGGTTATGAGTCGGTTATTAAGTCATCGGTTAGTTGGAGTGGGGAAGATTAATCATGGAATTGTAATTGCTATAGCAATTAATGGAATTCCTAGGAGTGATGGGCTTAAGAATTGATCGAAGAAGCTTATGTTCATGGTCAGTTTCAGGGTTGGGGTTTAAGTTTTTCAGTGTTTTTGGGTAGGGGGTTATTATTAAATGAGTGTTTTATTACTTTGTTTGGTAAGATCATTAAGAAGATAATTCATGAGAATAGGAGAATAGAAAATCATGGGTGTGGGTTTAATTGAGGCATATCACTAAGGGTGGTAGGGAGTCACCAATATTTAGCTTAAAAGGCTAATGCTAGGCCCGGTTTAGCTTCTTAGTGAGGCTTCTTCTAGCATTAATGAAGATCAGGTCTCGAAATGTTCTAGTGGAACAGCTTCTACTACAATAGGTATGAAGCTATGGTTTGCCCCACAGATTTCTGAACATTGACCATAATAAACGCCTGGACGGGAAATAATGAAGGCGGTTTGGTTTAATCGTCCTGGTACTGCATCTATTTTTACTCCTAGAGCTGGGACAGTTCATGAGTGTAGGACATCTTCTGCGGAGACTAGTACACGAATAGGTGATTCTATAGGTACTACTATTCGGTGATCTGTTTCTAATAAACGAAATTGTCCAGGAGTTAAGTCTTGGGTTTGGATTATATAAGAGTCAAATCCTAGGTCTTCATAATCTGTGTATTCATAACTTCAGTATCATTGATGGCCTATGGCTTTGATAGTTAGATGGGGATCATTAATTTCGTCTATGAGGTATAAAATTCGTAGGGATGGTAGGGCGATTATAATAAGAATAATAGCAGGTAAAATAGTTCATACAATTTCAATTTCTTGGGAATCTAAAATATATTTGTTTGTAAGTTTTGTTGATACTATTGCTGTAATGATGTAAAGAACTAGAGCGCTAATTAGAAATACGATTATTAATGTGTGGTCGTGAAAGTGAATGAGTTCTTCCATAACTGGGGAGGCTGCATCTTGAAATCCTAATTGTGAGGGGTGTGCCATTGAGATAAGATTCGTGAGATTTAAACTCACAATTTTGTCTTGACAAGGCAGTGTAATATGTTTTACTAGAATCTTAATTAAGAAAGTGACAGAGTGGTGATGTGGTTGGCTTGAAACTAACATATGGGGGTTCAATTCCTTCCTTTCTTGTTAAAAAGAAGTTCGTTGAACTTGGACGAATGCTGGTTCTTCATATGTGTGATGAGGGGGTGGGCAGCCATGTAATCATTCGACATTTGTATGAGGAAGTTCAATGGATAGGACTTCTCGTTTTGATGCGAATGCCTCTCAGATAATAAATAGGAGTATAATTACAGCGATTAGGGAAATTAAAGAGCCAATAGAGGAGATGGTATTTCAGAGTGTATATGCGTCTGGATAATCTGAGTATCGTCGTGGTATTCCAGCAAGGCCTAGGAAATGTTGTGGAAAGAATGTGAGGTTGACTCCAATAAATATGATTGCGAATTGGATTTTTGTTCATGTGGAGTGGAGAGTATAGCCAGAAATCAAAGGGAATCAATGAATAAAGCCTGCTATGATAGCAAATACTGCGCCTATGGATAAGACATAATGAAAATGGGCTACTACATAATAGGTGTCATGAAGAACAATGTCTAAAGAGGAGTTAGCTAAGACGATTCCGGTTAAACCTCCTACTGTAAAGAGGAAAATGAAGCCAAGAGCTCATAGTAAGGGAGTTTCTCATTTGATAGAGCCTCCATGGAGGGTAGCTAATCAACTGAATACTTTAACACCTGTTGGGATAGCAATGATTATTGTTGCTGAGGTAAAGTAGGCTCGAGTATCAACATCTATTCCAACTGTAAATATGTGGTGGGCTCAGACAATAAAGCCTAGTAGTCCGATTGCTATTATTGCTCAGACTATTCCTATATAACCGAATGGTTCTTTTTTTCCTGAATAATAAGCTACTACATGTGAAATTATTCCAAAGCCTGGTAGGATTAGAATATATACTTCTGGGTGGCCGAAGAATCAGAATAAGTGTTGGTATAAAATAGGATCTCCTCCGCCAGCGGGGTCAAAGAATGTTGTATTTAGATTACGGTCGGTTAGTAGTATTGTAATTCCAGCTGCTAAAACAGGAAGTGATAGTAAGAGGAGGATGGTGGTTACAAGAATTGATCAAACAAATAAGGGTGTTTGGTATTGGGAGATGGCTGGGGGTTTTATGTTAATAATGGTTGTAATAAAGTTAATTGAAGCTAAGATTGATGAAATACCAGCTAAGTGTAAGGAAAAGATTGCTAAGTCCACGGACGCTCCGGCATGGGCTAGGTTACCAGCTAAAGGGGGGTAAACTGTTCAGCCAGTTCCAGCTCCTGCTTCGACTCCAGCTGAAGCTAGGAGTAAGAGAAAAGAGGGTGGGAGAAGTCAAAAGCTTATGTTATTTATTCGTGGGAAGGCCATGTCGGGGGCACCAATTATTAGTGGAACAAGTCAATTGCCAAATCCTCCAATTATTACAGGCATAACTATAAAAAAGATTATTACGAAAGCATGGGCAGTCACAATAACATTATAGATTTGATCATCACCTAGGAGGGATCCAGGCTGACTTAGTTCAGCTCGGATAAGTAAGCTTAAAGCTGTTCCTACTATTCCTGCTCATGCACCAAAGATTAAATATAGGGTGCCGATATCTTTGTGGTTTGTAGAAAATAGTCAACGATTAATTGCCACAGGTAAGATGACTGAGTATTAAGTGGCGGATTGTAGCTCCGTAAACAGAGGTTAAATCCCCCTTCTTATCACAGCCTTGTAGTAAAGATTACATTGGATTGCAAATCCAAAGACGGAGGTTAGTTCCTTCCGGGGCTTACTCCGCCTTTGTTAAGGCGGCGGGAGTAAGTTTAGATAGAAGTTCGCTGGATTGAACACTTAGCTGTTAACTAAGATTTTATAGGATCAAGGCCTATTTATCTAGAAGGTCTTAGCTTAATTAAAGCATCTGGGTTGCATTCAGAAGATGTGAGATAAAGTCTTGCAGGTCTTATCAGAAATTAGAAGATTTTCACTTCTACTTAAAGCTTTGAAGGCTTTTGGTCTGGTGTTAGCCTAAATTTCTTATAGTGATAATATTAGTACTGTGGGGGTTAGTGGTAGGAGAAGAATTGATAGGGAGGAGGATAATGATAGGATTAGGTTAGGTTGGTTGGGTTTTGTTCGTCATGATGATGATATGAAGATGGGGTTGGGTGATATGGTTAATGTTGTGGCGTAGCATAGACGTAGGTAGAAGAATAGACTTAGGAGGGCTGCTAGGGCTATGATAATGGCTGGGATAGGTAGGGTTTGTTTTGAGAGTTCTTGTAGAATTAATCATTTTGGTATGAAGCCGGATAGTGGAGGTAGTCCTCCTAGGGATAGTAGGGTTATTAGGGTAAGGATAGTTAGGAGTGGTGATTTGGATGAGGAGGTGGCAATGGAATTGATTTTAGTTGAGTTGAATGTTTTGAATAGGAGGAAGGTTGTGAGGGTTATAATGATGTATAGGAGTAGGTTAAGTTGTGTTAAGCTAGGTGAGTAATGAAGGATTGTGATTATTCATCCAAGGTGGGCGATTGATGAGTAAGCTAGGATTTTTCGTAGTTGTGTTTGGTTAAGACCTCCTCATCCCCCTACAATTGTTGAGGAAATGCCTAAGAATAGAAGTAGGTTGGGGTTTAGTAGAGGGTAAAGTTGTAGGAGGATAGCGAAGGGAGCGAGTTTTTGTCATGTAGATAAGATCAGTCCTGTAATGAGGTCTAATCCTTGAAGGACTTCTGGTAATCAGAAGTGTAGTGGTGCTAGGCCGATTTTTAATGCTAAAGCGATGGTGATAAGTGTGGCAGAGGTTGGATTAAGTATTTCAGTGAGACTTCATTCTCCTGAAGTCCAAGCGTTTGTTACGCTAGCGAATAAAAGTAAAGTGGAGGCAGTGGCTTGTGTGATGAAATATTTTGTGGTTGCTTCTACTGCTCGTGGGTGGTGTTGGTGAATTATTAGGGGGATGATAGCTAGAGTGTTGATTTCAAGGCCTATTCAGATTAGAAGTCAGTGTGATCCGATAAATGTTAAGGTGGTGCCTAGGCTAAGACTTGAGATTATTATAAATAAAATTATTGGGTTCATTAGTAAAGGAAGGATTTGAACCAACGTGGTTGGGGTATGGGCCCAAAAGCTTTATTAGCTGACTTTACTTAGGAAATAGTATAGTTGGAAGTACTAAGAGTTTTGATCTCTTGAGTGTAGGTTCGAGTCCTATTTTCTAGGGAAGTGGAGAGAATTTAACTCTCATAATCCACTCTATCAAAGTGGTCCTTTAGTTCAGGCACGCTTCCTAGGTTAGTGGGGGAAGGCTTGCTGTTGCGAGTGGGAGGGCTATATGTCATAGGATAATGGCTAGGGAGAGTGGTAGGAAGTTTTTTCATACTAGGTGTATCAGTTGGTCATAACGGAATCGTGGATATGATGCTCGGATTCATAGGGAGATAATGGTTAGTAGGGTGGCTTTGGTTATTAGGATAAGTGTTGAAATTTGTGGTATTATAGGATTGTATGAGGTGCCTAAGAATAGGATGACGGATAGAGTGTTTATTATTAGGATGTTGGTATATTCGGCTAAGAAGAATAGGGCGAATGGACCTGCTGCATATTCAATGTTAAATCCTGAGACGAGTTCTGATTCTCCTTCTGTTAGGTCAAAAGGTGTTCGGTTAGTTTCTGCTAGGGTTGAGATGTATCATAGTATAGCTAGTGGTCAACTTGGGATTAGGAATCAAATTGTTTCTTGGGCTAGGTTGAAGGTGTGAAGAGTAAAGCCTCCAGCAAGGATGATTATTGATAGGAGAATAAGGCCTAGGCTTACTTCATAGGAGATGGTTTGTGCTACAGCCCGTAAGGCTCCTATTAGGGCGTATTTTGAGTTGGATGCTCATCCGGAGCCTAGGATAGTGTAGACTGTTAGGCTTGAGATAGCTAGGATAAATAGGAGGCCTAGGTTAATGTTAATGATTGAATGGGGGAGAGGGAGTGGTACTCATATAAGTAGGGCGAGGGTAAGGGCAATAGTGGGGGCAGCAAGGAATAGAAATGGGGAGGATGCTGATGGTCGAATAGGTTCTTTAATAAATAGTTTTAAACCATCTGCGATTGGTTGAAGGAGTCCATAAGGGCCTCCTACTACATTGGGGCCTTTGCGGAATTGTATGTAGCCAAGGATTTTTCGTTCGACTAAGGTTAGGAAGGCTGTAGCTAGTAGGATTGGGATGATGTAGGCGAGTGGATTAATAATATAGAGTATAGTGGTTTGGAACATAGTTAAGGAGAGGATTTGAACCTCTGAATTAAAGGATTTAGGTCTTTTGCACTTACCAGCTCTGCCACCTTAACATTCCCTTTTTTTGGGAAGTGGGTTATGTTTTCTTACCTATTTTAGTTTATTTCAATAGGTGAAAATGGAGCGTGTTAGGAACATTGGCTCCATTTTTCCGGTCCTTTCGTACTAGGAAAAATTAATTCATAGATAGAAACTGACCTGGATTTCTCCGGTCTGAACTCAGATCACGTAGGACTGTTAATCGTTGAACAAACGAACCCTTAATAGCGGTTGCACCATTAGGATGTCCTGATCCAACATCGAGGTCGTAAACCCTTTCGTCGATAGGGACTCTGGGAAAGGATTGCGCTGTTATCCCTAGGGTAACTTGGTTCATTGATCAGGTAAGTCCTGGGTCATTTTTCGATAAATATTTTATTAATTAGAATTGTCATTCTAGTTTTTAAGTATCTAAGTACTCAATCGATAAGGGGGATTTGTTTTTCCCCTTGGTCGCCCCAACCAAAAACAATTAAATTAGGAATATTGTGTTATTTTTAGGTCCGTAGAGGGATGGGTTATACATAATTAATTTAAGTGTTTGAAGCTCCATAGGGTCTTCTCGTCTAATGTTAATATACTCGCTTCTGCACGGGAAGATCAATTTCATTGATTAGAAAATAGAGACAGTTAAACTCTCGTGGTGCCTTTCATACGGGTCTTCATTTAAAAGACAAGTGATTACGCTACCTTCGCACGGTCAAAATACCGCGGCCGTTAAACATTGTCACAGGGCAGGCGGGACCTCTTATAGTGTTGTAGCAAGAGGCGATGTTTTTGGTAAACAGGCGGAGTTTATGTTTGCCGAGTTCCTTTATTTTCTTTTAATCTTTCCTTTAGACACTCCTGTGTAGGGTTAACGAATAGTTAAATAAGGTTTTCTTGTTAATGATGTATTAGTATTATTCCCTCAGTCTGGGATCATTTAATTGTCAGTGATTTAATTCTTTCTGACTTACACTGGTGTCAGGAGAGGTTTAGCCTCTTATTACTCATTTTAGCATTAGTTCTTTTATAGGTTTAATAAAATAACCCAATATGTAGTAAGGGGGTTTTGAGGTATTATCTGGATTATAGGTTGTTAGGGGTCTGGAGCTATGACGCTTACTTTGCAGGTGGCTGCTTTTAGGCCCACTGGGGAGAAAGTCCTTAATGAATATGATCATTACCCACCTTTAAAAGTTGTGTCTTAATTTAAAAGGGCTGTACCTCTTTTAAATAACTATTAATTTTTATGTTATACCTTGATAGGAATTTCTTGTTTGGTATTAAAGAAATTAATGCAGAATTTAAGTTCTTTTTTTGGGCAACCAGCTATCACTAAACTCGTTAGGTCTGTCACCGCTACTTGGAAGTCTTCCCACTCTTTTGCCACAGAGACGGGTTGGCTCTAATATGCTGCTCCGAAGTAGCTCGTTTAGTTTCGGGAAGGTAGACTTAAGGTCTTTTTGCCTAGTTTTTCTAGCTAAATCATGATGCAAAAGGTACGAGATTAAATCTCTGCTTTTTAGTACTTTGATGATTTGTTTCATTTCTTTTTCAACTTTCCTTGCGGTACATAATCTATTGCGCTGGGGGTTTTGTTCTGTCACCCATACTTGAAAGTATAAAATGTTTTGGTTTAGTGCTGGGTGTAGGGTGTAATTGATAAGGTTAAGTTTAAGTGAGGATGTTAGGCTAGTTTTAAGGTTCAAAATAATCCGAATTGCACGGGTATGTCCTCAGTGTAAGGGAGGTGCTTTACTGATTTAGCTATATTTTGATTCCAAGTGCACTTTCCAGTACACTTACCATGTTACGACTTGCCTCCTCTTGTTGAAGTAGTTTTTTTAAATAAAGGATATGGTTTATTGAGGAGAGTGACGGGCGGTGTGTGCGCGTCCCAGAGCCGGTTTCAAGGAAGTACTCTAGTCTTCTTTTACTGCTAAATCCACCTTAAAGTAGTTTTTCAGTTTACTGTCCGTGTTTTCTTGGTAGAAAATGTAGCCCATTTCTTTCCACTTCATTCGCTACACCTCGACCTGACGTGTGGAAGGTAGGTTCTTTTTGCTTACTTTTGTCACCTTCACAGGGTGAGCTGACGACGGCGGTATATAGGCGGGAATGGCTAGGAGTGGTGAGGTTTAACGGGGATTATCGGTTATAGAACAGGCTCCTCTAGGTGGGTTTGGGATACCGCCAAGTCCTTTGGGTTTTAAGCTAGCGCTTGTAGTACTCTGGCGGACAATAGGGTGTGTTATTGTCTAAGTTTGTAGTTAAGCATAGTAGGGTATCTAATCCTAGTTTGGGGCTTAACTGTCGTGGGGTCAAGATTTCTGGTTTAATAAAGTCACTTTCGTTGTTGGTGATTCCGCCCATGAATGCGTGTAACAGCTGGATGAGGTCTTAGCTTTAGTTAATATGAGATGTTCTTAAACCACTCTTTACGCCGTAAAGTATTAATATGAGTTACTCGTATAACCGCGGTGGCTGGCACGAGATTTACCAACTCTATCAACCTTAACTGATTCAGGCTTGCGCTTATGTGTCAATGTTTATCACTGCTGAAATCCCTTGGGGGTGTGGCTAAGCAAGGTGTCTTGGGCTACGTGTGTGTGCCTGATACCCGCTCCTAATCAATTGATAGATTGATCAGGGCATTCTCACGGGAATGTTGAAACTTGCATGTGTAATTTTGGTTACAATTAATACTGAGGCTAGGACCAAACCTTGCATGCTTGTGGAAAATTTTATTTTTCATCTTAGCATCTTCAGTGCTATGCTTTAAAATTAAGCTACACTAGC